AGCCCTAAATGAGTAAGGCCAAACTCAAGGCCTCAGATTCTCACGAAAGCCATTGATAATCATCAGAACAACCAGATCGTTATTCAGCCCTCAGATAAAGAGACGTCTACCCACCCAACTTTTGATCCCTCCCCAACGGCAATCAATGAAGTTGAATAAGCACTCCCGGCAGAACAATTGTATTGAGATTTCGAGCACTGATTTGATCGTTCATGATCCTGCTCCATCTGCTCTCAATACATTGATGAATCAATCCACTCATGATGATATCAATGCTAGTAATCTTCCTTTACAGCAGTCTCATTGCCATATCTCTGAGAACAATCATTCTGACCTAGGCATATAACTTGTCAGGTGAAAAAGAAAGGCATTTCTTTCCGTTCGGAGGGTTTGCAGTTCGATTTACGCGATCTAAATCTTATTCATTACCACCTAAAGACAGGGGAACTCGCCGAAGTGGTTCCGTCACATGCGTTCGACCAACCAGGGCGTGGGACACCTTTGGGTGGTGGCGTGCTAGCAGCGCGACCTCGCACACATCGACAAAGTCCATTCTCTTTAAGTGAGTGACGTCGTCGTTATCTACGTCCATTCCACTTGTCCACTTGACCGATCTGGAACAACCTGTTGACCGAGCGGAGGCTTTCCGCTTCTCGGGTGTTTACCCATCAGCACTTCCAAGCTTTACGGTTTCTTTAGCCGATTTCTTCAAGGGGGAGACAGCAGCTGTGGAACTCTTGTCAAGCCCCCTCTTTCTTGGGCATGAATGAACACCCGCTGGATAAGTTGGGACAACGTTTCTTCGTAACCTGATTACTGACAGCGTTCGGAGCAAAAGCCATTCCACCAAGCAAACTTGGAATTTCCATATTCATCGGCAAAGCCTCTCATGGCCGAGGTCCTTGGTTCGGAAGAAGCAGCGTCTTTGGACTCCAATTCCTTGCCGGGACATACACTATTATCCGAAACTCACTACCCAGTAGTAGAACCCCCCTGAAAGGCTAAACGGAAGACTTATTTTCAAGATCAGATCACTATGCTGGACTTCGTTTTCTTCAACCGACCGAGGTCCCACCCTTTCTTCCCTCTCATTTATAGTCCTCTCTCGCGACGCTTTCTTGCTGATAAGAAGCCACCTACGTGGATGGTTGCGCAGGCAATCTTTATTCTAATTGGCCCTTCTCGTGAGGTTGAAGCCACATCACACTCTTCTCATGGAAACCCCATGCCATGCATGAGGAATGGAACACTTACCCCTTCCTTAGCTTAGCCGATTTTGCGAGGCAAGAGCAACTGCATCGCTCAAAGAGAAGCTTCCCTTACTGCTGAAGGCTCGGGGGCGTGTGGCAAATGCTGCCCCTCAAAATAACTACCAAACTTCTCCCTGTGGCGGGGCATAATCAAAGACGGTGACAGATGTTGTCGCTCAATTCGTTCTTCACCCCCTCCCTGGCTAGTAGATGCTTGGCTTTCATTCACACTCTCTTCATTCTTCTTGTCCCATTTGGTCTGGGTACCAGTACTAAATAACCATTCCGGCTCAGTAGAGCTCCCCATTCTCAAGTTGTTCCTAAGTCAGCCAATAATGGCTAGTGACTAGGTCCCTACTAGCAGGACTCTTTATTTTATGCTCTGATGCCGCCTGTAGGTCTTTGTCAGCGGTGTATAGTTAGTATGGCGCCCTTATTTATTGGCTCTTGGTAAACATCCCGAGGGGTACCCAATTCGCTGTTTTGTTGGCAGTTTCAGTTCTGATGTCTCCACTAAGCTCCGGGTCTCGGTGCAACTAAGTATCCCACAACCCTAGTAGTGACTAAAGAAGAAGGGCATTTGGCTTGACGAAGCTGAGTAGATCACCCAGTTTGAGTAGGGAATATCGAGTTCAGGATCGTTCCTCGATGCCAAATTTCCTTTCTATGGCCGGGTTCCGGATTCAAAAAGTTATAAGATCTACCTCTGCTGTGTCCCACCTAGCTTAAGCTTAATAAACTAAACTCATATAAATGCTTTAAAAATGGCTTGCCCACCAACTGGAACTTTTTCCCCAGGAAAGAGAGAAAGCAACTGGAAATGCCACTCCAGAGGCTTAGCTTGGAAATAAAAGACTAAAAGTCTTAACCCCTACTCCCGCTCCATCAATAGGCCGGCCAAAGAGAGCGACTGGTAGGGAAAAAGATTGGATATAGAGTGGAAGGCAGAACGAATCAAAAGGCTAATCGGACACTCTGATAATCCCAGGAGAGGAGAGTAAGGATCCTCTAGCCTGAGTCTCATACTATGGTATGTAAGGGAGAAGAGAAACTCCTCCTGAAACTGTATTAATGGTAGGAGAAACTTCAACTTCCATTGCCAATTCAGGGGATTAGAAAAGCAAAAGCCCAGACCTATAAAAGACATAGTCTATATATACGACTTCTTCAAGCCCCAGCCCTACTGGAGGAACTACAACTCGAACAGGCTTGCTCACAGGAGAGTTCAAGATTTATCCATATGGCGATAAAGTCATCAACAGACTCGTCTTGACGCTGCTTGGCTTCCGTCAATTCTGTCACGCCTACACTCCTGTGTGTACATTTCAAGCCAACTCAAAAGCTCAACCAATGCTTTCTTTGCTTTCAGTTTCGATGATTGACAGTCTTCTCAGCATTGATCAATGCCCCGAGCAGCTGAGCAGTGATCCGATTCGATACATCCTCCATTCTCCTAACTTAACTAATCACTGGGTCAGACGATCGAGGAGAGTATGCGAAAGGTGAGCTTGAGCTTATAGCCTCAAATGCGCTCTAAGCGACTAAAAGAGAAAGAGAATGTGTTAGTTAGTTTTTTATTTCTAAATAAGGGCTTCTTCCCCCATTCCATCATTGTCTAAACGAGACGACGAGTGTTGAACCTACCTCTCTCGTCTGCTGTGACTTTGGTCTTCACCGCAGGATGGCTGGTCTTCTTATCTGGATTATGGAACTCCCCTATTTGAGTGAGCTGAGCTTCTACAATCAAGATTCCCTTCTCTGATCTATGTAACTATCTCCTTGGTGAGCTTTCTCCATGGGGTGGGCGCTAGCCACTCTCTCTTTTCTGGTCACCAGTTGGAACAATTTCATTTTTTATAAACAAATAAACAATCGCTGTGAAAAAAGACATATGGATTAGAAAGGCCTGACTTGACTCTCTCCGTCCATGGCTCTGTTTGATGAAAGTCTTCTTAGAGGTGTTCAAGGACTGGACTCTTACCGCTTGTGGTCGGTCAGAACGTCTCTCTCAAGGCAAAAGCGGAGGCCCGCGCATGGTGGTTTGGAATCGATTATTTATCAATGGCCCACCCTTTCTTTGAACCTTGTCAATGATCGAACTTAAAGATATAAACTGAGTGCCATTTGATGAGTAACTGAGAACAAGGGAGAGGGATATGGAAAGGATGAAGTAATGAAAGAGGAAGTCATTGCTAGTAGTAACGACTTGTCACGATCCATTGGTTCATATAGAATCCATGTCCTAGGTGTATCAAAAAACATTCTTTTCGCTAAGCGTATATAATAAAATAGAGTGAAAGGGTCCACCCCGAAACCAAGGGGGTACTAACTAACAGCTGAGTCCTCTCCGAACCGCAGGAGATAGTTGCCCATCATACGGCTCACCAACTTCACTTGCCTCTAGGGGAGACTCACTCCGGGCGGGTTCGGATCACTTACAATACACGGCTCTACGAAGGAAGGGGTTGGTGGGTTAGGAACGTTTTCAATAGGATTCTTTTCCCTTATTTATTTGTTCGATGAGAAATGCGAGTCTGTTTTGTCCACTTTCTCCATCTCCCTCTATCAAACAAAAAGGAAGGCGAGCTTGCTTCTTATTCCCGTGTTCGATCTCTTCCATCTCTGCCCCGCTCGTTGTCACCTATGTTGAAGAAAGGTTTGGAACCCTGTAGAGATATATGAACATTTGCATTCGGGCTGCCTAGAGCCTTTCCATTTGTTTAGTGCAGCTCTTGTAAGGCAAGAATTACGGCTTAAAAACAGACGGGCTACCAAACAAACTGGACAACTAACCAATTCTGTCTCGCATTCTCTTTTTCAAATACTTCCTTCGTGAATGGAATCTTCCAACTTGTGTAAGTAGAAATCTCTTACCTATAAAAGTCTAAGATCGAGCTACGAAGTTGGTTGGCCATGCATTATTGATACCGCATTTAGCGTACTTGAACCGGGCAAGTGCCTTCCACTCGAACTCCAACAGATATTTATTCCCGAGCCAGAACTTCTATCTGTCGGAGCGATAGAGGTTTGTCAATGGATTCGATTCCTTGGCTTGGAATCACCAGAATAAATGACCTCCGGAAAAGCCACAGGCCAAGCCTTTCCCTTAAAAACCGGGCAGAACAGGGGTAGGGAAGGGCCACCAATTACTGAGCCGGTCAACTTGGCTTACCCCGCCCTTTGACTAGAACTGCCCTATATGCAATTGCAATTTATGTAACAAAGGAAGATACCTAGATCTTTTCTTAGTTGGGTGCCTCTCTTGGTCGGTTAATACGGATAGATTTATGTCAGGCCGTAGACAGATAGAAAAATACGTAATGCCATATCTGAAAAAAGAGGAAGACTTATACTACGACTATAGGTAAGTGTTTTCGCTCGAGTAGAGGGAGTGAGGTGAGCCAATAGTTTTTAGTTATTAGCCGGCTGGGCGCGAAAAGGTAAGAAATAGATCTACAAGTTCAGGAAGTTTTGTCCTGTCTGGGCAAAGGGAGAATTTGCTTTTCGAGTCAAAAGAGTTCCAAGCGGTCGAATTGAATTGGTCGCATCCGTCTTCCCGCTTAGTGAATCTTTAAGGGGCGTAATTAATCCAATCTCTCAATCGGTTGGTCAAATGCATTGACATTTGCGCATTCGATTTCTTCTTTTCCAATTTCATACTCAAATGACATCCCATATTGAGAGTTAAATTAAGATTAAGAATAAGGAACTGATTAGCCATCCAAAACTTCTGGAAGCGGGGGGACGACAACCATTCATTGTTAAAATAGAGCCTTTTAAGCCACGCAGTGCCCCGTATTAATGGTTTCCGCTATCGGGCTAGATAAACCAACCCATGTTTCTCCGCCCCAATTAACGACATCAACACCAAATAGAAAATCTTTTGAGACCACGCCACCCTTTGTTTCTCTTCATACATCGACCATACAATTGATCTGAGAAGGGATGCCTTTATTTAACTTTCATTCAAATCATAGGAATTCGGACAGATTTGCCCTAAAAGCATGCGTGAAAGAATAGGGCTTTTCTTGCTATAAAAACATTCAAATTACAAAACCCATACATTCTCGTGGTTCGCTCAATTTCCTCGCCCCTGACTCTATCGAATAAGTTCTTACTCTAACTCCATTGTAATAACTCTACGGACTATTAGGGGTCTGGAATTTTTCGGGGTTGGAGCGAAGAAAGAATCAAAATTTTTTTGGACAGAAAAAGGGATTTCCACTTTTTCTTCCGAGATTAAATGGGGTGGAGGTGCTGGCAAAGGTCACAGGCTTTGGAAAGAGGCAAGAGAACTAGGGCAAAAGAGAGCGAGCGTAGTGGCCAGCTACCACTGGCGAAGAGGCCTTTGATAAAAAACCTTCCAAGTAAAAACCCGGAAAATCTCACGTTTAGGGAATCAGATGAGGAATCACCAAGATACGTACCTGAAGACGCAGTCTAACGCTATATAAAGCCCTTACGGCTTGTTCCTGAATTCCATTAGAGTCAAGATTCTCCCACAAGGGAATGGCCAAGCTGAGTCCACCAATAGGGATCCGCTCGGGGAGAGGAAGGAATGAAAGTCAAGATGTTATTAGGATCCTAGCCTAGCTCAACGCAAGGGAAAGGAAAAGATCTCAACGAAAAGCAAACTCGGGCAAGTGCTTTATCAAAGACGGATTCCCTGGAAGAACAGCAGGATTCGGGGTCAGCTCTCTCATCATAAATAAGTTCAAATTAATACTCGGACTCGGCTACCGGCTGCCAATGGGATAGCACCGGAGCTACTGCCATCCTCTTTTTCTCTATTCTTTATAGCATTTCATCTTTTTCCTTGAAAGAAAAAGGCGGTGGTTATAAAAGGAAAGGAAAGCTGGCTCGACCGAAAGACCCTCTTTTTGGCAGCCTATTCGTAGACAAAGAAAGCCGATTCGCCAATTCTTATTCCTTTACTTTTAATTAAGGTCTTTCCCGAGGAAGATGGAAGCAAGCAAAGCTAGCTCCGAGATCGGAAGGGAAATAAAGAGTGTTGTAACCGAAGTAGATCAAGAGAAGGGACGATGCCCAGACAGATTTGACCAATGTCAAACAGGCCAAAGGCTCAGAATGAGACGAGTCAGGGATCCAGAATGACTTCATTGACTGATCACCGAGCAAGAAAGACGCTTTACGCAGCATTTCAGGTCGGAAAACTCTATAAGCGTGTCATCAAGTTAGGTTAGGCCAACCTCGGAACTAGATGTGGTCACCTTTCTGATCTAAGACCACAGGCGATGGCCAGGGATCATCCTCTCAACAGTGCTTCTCGAGGCTCCACTCTCCCCCCTGAATAAGTAAGGCCCCGTTAGCCTGGGCGAAGATGGGGATAAGGAATAAGGATTGAAGCCCCCTTAGCTCTGCCAGGGACTGGACAGGGGTTAGCTCTGTAAATGTGTAGAGCCAAGTGTAGTGTGGTGTAGTAGTAGGCACTTCTAGGCCCCTTCCCGGCTACTGGATCACTCCAGTGTTTTGGGTACTACGGACCCTCTGCCATCCATTGCAGCAGAGCCGTTTCATGAGCGGGGGGGCTAAGCGCAGTTCTTTGAATCAAACGTTGAATGAAATCGATTCTTTTTTAAGAATTGAATATCAAAATAGAAATCGGATAGGATAGATGGATGGATCTATCTTTCTATTAATATAGATTATGGATTTCTTTTATTAAGTAGCGTAGCAAGAAGCCCCAAATCCTTGATTTGGCCAGGAAAGACTGCACTGCTTTGGGCCTAGGAAGCGAAGGGAATGAGCTCGGCTGCTTCTCCTCCACACTTTTATTTTCTCCGTGCCCGTTCCGCATGCGCTTCGCGTGCCATTGGCGCTTTGCTCTCCTCTTATTCTTCATTGGACGGTTCGGATGGACTTCGCCGTTCTTTCCCAACAAAAAAAGAAAAGGCTGTATCACATCGAGATGTCGATTCGTTTTCCGCCCCCAATGAGATGGGGAATTTTTAACCCCCTATTTTGACTTTTTGGCCCTTCATCTTTCTGAATCGAGGCCCGGCCCGGCTCGCGTCGTTCCAACAACCGGCGGGGAGCACCTCAGTATACGATCGCGCGCAGTAACTGGGAGTCCTATTACACCTAAGGCCAACTTCAATTCACCAAACCAAGGTTCATCTCGTGTAGTGATTGTGGACTCATACAAGGATATTGAGTAGACGGTTGATGTATCAGACTCGACTCTATCTTTCGTAGCATGCATTCCCATCCGTGTCGCAACTGGATTCGATAAGCTACGTGTCCGGTGCACGGAGAACTGCCTTCGGTCCCCCAAACTTACTTACTCGTGGCAACCTTCCGGCCGCCCAACGACCTATAACGCTAGTCACTACTCCCACTGGGGCTAGAAAGTAAGCCCCACAACCCAAAGCGGCGAAGAACAAATAGAATTTGCTACAAAAGCCGGCTAACGGGGGTATTCCTGCGTATGAGAACATAGTAATGGAGAAGGTAATAGCCGAAATAGGATTCGTTTTGGCTAGAGCGCCCAAATCCGCTATATATTTGACACGGGTTTGCCGTAATGCTGAAACTATGGCGAATGCATCTATCGTCATTAATGCATAAATAAAGATACCAATTAGTAGTGATTGAATTCCTTCTATGGTTCCACATGAGAAACCAGTACGAATATAACCTACATGGCCAATTGAACTATGAGCTAGAGGTCTTTTGACTTTCGTTTGGGCCATGGCGGCCAGTGCTCCTAAGATCATAGAAGCAATGCTGCAGAAAAAGAAGATTTGTTGCAATGTAGCTCCATAGGAACCATAAATAGAAACACGTGAAATATTAGCAGAAATTGATATTTTAGGCGCAATAGAAAGGAATGCTGTAACCGGGGTGGGTGAACCCTCATAGATATCAGGTGCCCACATATATAGAGTCAAAAGAGATATGGAGTCCGAAGGGGAGGGGGTTTTATTCGGGGCTCGAGAGATGGAATAGATAGGGCCCCGCAAGTTTTTAATTCGTCGCTGGGGAATTCACACGAAAGGGAACGAGGAATTCTCAACGAAAAAAGTGCTCTCTGAACCGAACGTGAAAGTAGTTTTCCATCAGACGGCTGTTCCCGTAACTCCACTCTCGACTTGGATTATATATCCAAAAAGGTCCGCTCTCGGCCATTCCACACGCTGCCTAGCGGAGGCGTGGTTATCTGAAGTGGATTCTCTCTTTTCTAGTGGATGCCGAACCTGCTGCCCCATTGACTAAGAAGGGGGCGGGCGCAGCAGCTACATGGACCCCTTCCTTTCTGTTGTTGCCAGCACTTTCCCGGGCCGAGCCGGAATTTTTTATTAGAAAGGGAAGGCAAAGCCCGAAGGCTGCTATCCCAATAGGGAAGCGGGCGGAACGAGGAGAGGGCCCGTCAATCATACTACCGCGGTCGAAAAAGCGTGTGTGTTCCCTTCAGATAATACGCACCGTAGGCCTTCTTCGTTTTCGATGAAAAACAAATAAAATCTCGATCTCCGAAAGCGTTTTCCTTCCCCCGCAGCATCTCCCTCCCTTCGTCGAGCCTTTCCTTTAATGGTTGGGGAAAGCATTCCCTTATCTGAACTTGGCGGGCATTCTTTCCAGCCTTATTCAATCAAATAGGGGGGGTTTGAACATAGGCTCAAACATGATTTGAAGGTCCTAGCTACGCCATGCGTTCAATACAAAATCTGGAAAGCTGCAGGGATGAAAAAAAGAGGGCGCTTTCCTGTGTTGCACTGAAAAAAAAAAGGACCTAAGAGAAGAGCGTCTTCTCTTATCTTCCTCCCGCGCCCGCCGCCGCCCGGCCCGCGTTAGAGGGGAAAATTAGCAAAGCGAGAAAAGACAGAGGGAGGGGGAGCAGCATCTTATTCTCTTCGCGAGAACTTCCGGATCGGAGAAGCATTCGGAACGGGCTCCGCGTTCATTTCGTTGGCAGAAAGGATCCAATCCATTCGGGGAACCCAAAAACGAAGTCTTTCGACTTGATTCATAGATAGAATCAATGATAGATAGACAAAAGATAGATGAACGAGATATCTTTTTTGAAAAAATAAATAATAGGAATATACATCCCCTTAGATGTCTATGTATCCTTTATCCCGATTTTTTTTTTTCGTTATATCCGCTCTCTCTAAAAAGAAATGGAGAGAGAAAGAGCGGATGGATCCTATCCCCTATATCGAACACTAAATCCTTTCTATTGATAGAAAGATCTTCGTCAAATACCGGACTTTGCCTTTTTTTTAGGAATTCCTAATATCCAAGGCAGCTTACCACAAGCCCCCCACCGCATACGACTAGTTGGGGGGCTGTTCGCCTTTTGAATCTTACAAAGTAAGTAGTAGGGGCTTCATAGCTACTTTCATTCTAAAGGAAACCGAAGAACCAACCTTTAGTCAATAGGAGCCCTACTTCCCTCTTTGCGACCTCATCACTTCAATTCAAGCGCAAACCAATTTCTTTCTTAGTCACCAGGCTCCGCGCACCTTTGGTACTTCAGTAGGGCGAGCTGTTTGATAGTGACTTCTTTCGTTTGGTAGGGCGACGAAAGGCTACTTCAATCTAGGAAACTCGAGAGTTTCTCCTTCCTCTAACAAGTAAGCAAGTAAACTACCTTTGGAAGCGTTCGCCGGTAACCAAAGCGTCACTCCTTCCTTTTGATTATGTCGTGACGCTGACTGAATCCAATCCATAAACCCGGAAACGAAACAAAGTTCGTTCCCTTTCGTCAAGTAGGTAAAGTAGGCATA